TATCTCCTAACAAGGACTATTTTCCTAGGAATCTCTGCTGTTGGATCGGATTCTAACGAATCCCTAGGGAATTTGTAAGAAATTCTTTTCTTTTTTAATATCTAATTTTGTTAATACAAAATTAGATATTAAAAAAGAAATCCGAAGCTAAAAACAACAGAAGAATAAAAATAAGTAATAATAATAACGCAAATGGATTATCATACATATATTTCATGTAGAAAGATGCATAGGCCCGTTTATTTAGTTCTACATTCCTTGCGCTTAGTATATATACTCATTTAGTATACTTAGTATACTTATATACAATTATATAAGTATACTTAATATACATTTATATACGAATTAGAATATGATAATAATTAGAATATGAATTCTAATTATTATAGGATATCCTTATACCAATAACAGGTACAAATATTAAATCGAGGTACCCTTTCTATGACAATTCTCAACAGCTTTCCCTCTATTTTTGTGCCTTTAGTGGGCCTAGTATTTCCGGCAATGGCAATGGCTTCGTTATTTCTTTATCTTGAAAAAAATAAGATTTTGTAAATCCGATCGGATCAAGGTCAAATCTCGTCTAGTTTTTTTCAAGACTTAGCGATGACGGATATCCATTTAGTAGAATAGTGTATAAGACTAAGAGGCGGCTTTCCCCGAACATAAACGAAGAGCTCTTATGCATGTGTAAACATGTGTAAACATGATATATAGGTACATAAATTCTATCTATTTTGAACAAGAGGCTGTGATCCGAACTCATGTCTGCAATGAAAGTCAATGGTACCAATCTACAGGGACTTATATGAAGGGGATACTCTTATTTTATTCTACCTCACCAATTCGATGAATTATTGCTAAGAGCTCACGTCCAAATAGTACTAGTTGATGAGAGTTACTTCGGAAATACAAAAAGTAAACTAAAATGGATTTTGTTTTGGTTATTTCCCCAATTCCAATAAAATGCAACTGGAGCTAGTATGTATGAGTTGGCGATCAGAATATATATGGGTAGAATTTATAGCGGGCTCTCGCAAACCAGGCAATTTCTTCTGGGCCTTTATCCTTTTTTTAGGCTCATTAGGATTCTTAGTGGTTGGAATTTCTAGTTATCTTGATAGGAATTTGCTATCTTTATTGCCGTCGCAGCAAATAAATTTTTTTCCACAAGGGATCGTGATGTCTTTCTACGGGATCGCGGGTCTCTTTATTAGTTCCTATTTGTGGTGCACAATTATATGGAATGTAGGTAGCGGTTATGATCGATTTGATACAAAAGAGGGAATAGTGTGTATTTTTCGTTGGGGATTTCCTGGAAAAAATCGCCGCATCTTTCTACGATTCCTTATGAAAGATATTCAGTCCATCAGAATAGAAGTTAAAGAGGGTATTTATGCTCGTCGTGTCCTTTATATAGAAAGCAGAGGCTTGGGGGCCATTCCCTTGAATCGTACTGATGAGAATTTGACTCCGCGAGAAATTGAGCAAAAGGCTGCGGAATTGGCCTATTTCTTGCGTGTACCAATTGAAGGATTTTGAAAAATGAACTGAAGAATAAACGCTTTCTTAGCAGGAGGAAACCCCCACGAATCCATTTTTCTATAGCAAAACGGACTTGATTGAAGTTTCTTCCGAACGACCTGTTGGACCAAAGCAAACGTGTACGGAACAGCCATAATCTAAAACGAAACCCTTTTCTTTTATACTTTCTTTTGTCTTTACTACTGACCAAAGAATTGGATCTCGTAAAATGAGGACTTTTCCGTCTTTTTTTTTTTTCACTCATTTTTGATCATCACAATATTCTTCAGAAAATTCTCTCAAATATTCCTTGGACTATGCTCGGGGACGGGGGCTGGGGAGCCCGCTAATTTTTTTTTTGCGAAATATTCGAAAGTTTCATTTTTAATAGAAGGTAAGTTCTTTCATTTCGAAATGCGACTAATATTCATTTTTTGAATTTGAATCTTTCGGGCATTCATCGAAGGGGGGAATCACTTCGAATATTTGATCAATTGAGATATCCGGAAACCCTATTTTTTTATTATTTCTTGCTTCAAATTCAAATTTGAATTTGAAGCGAGAATTCGCGGTGGATTCTTCTTCGATTTCTGTAGGTTTGCTACACTCGGTTCAAGGACTAACCGCCGAATCCCAACTAAAAAAAAAAAAGACTCGATTTATAGGCGCGATACCTTGTAATCGAACTCATGCTTGATAGAAATATTAGACGCATAGAATCAACAAATGAGGTGGGTTCATTAACAATTCACAGATGAAAAAATGACAAAAAAGAACGCATCCATTCCCCTTAGATATCTTTCATCTATAGTATTTGTAGTATTTTTGCCCTGGTGGATCCCTCTCTCATTTAATAAAAGTCTGGAATCTTGGGTTACTAATTGGTGGAATACTAGTCAATCCGAAACCTTTTTGAATGATATTCAAGAAAAGGCTATTCTAGAAAAATTCATAGAATTAGAGGAATTATTTCTCT